AAGAGATGGCAGCGGGAAAGACGGGAGCACGAAGGAGGGAGCAATGGATCTAGTAAATAGGAATCGATTCGGAGATGGAAATAGATATGGCGAAGAGGAGTAGCACCTGGTGGTACAGATGGTTCTGCGGATGGGAGTTCGCAGATATTGGGTCACTGCTACCAGCTGCTTGCCCAGAGGGATGTGGATTTGCTGTCCTCTGCTAGCATGCCGCTAGGGGAGAAATAGATGCTTCTGAGTTCCTTGTTCCGGTCCTTTGATCGTTTAAGGCTCGGTATCCAGATGAGTCTATGCCTTTCCCTCAACACATGGAGAATATCGCTATCCAGTCGAACAATGCGAAATATTCATTCTCATGGCCAGGTGTCACACGACGGCTCAACGACGTGTGTGGCACTAGACAAACTCCTTGCTAGTCCGCCAAGATCAACCCACAGTAGTTTGCAATGCAAGCAAACAAGATCAAGTAAGTGATTGAATTACCAAGTAGTGACTTGAATAAGCAACAAGTAACAAGCAAGTGCACTAGAACTCAAGAGAAAAACTCATTCTCATTAATCACTTCAAGAGTTACAATCACTAGAGATCACTAGTAAGCTAGTTACAAGAAAGCAAAGGCTACAAGTGAACTAGAGCTCAAGATCATACCTCACACTCCTCCCTATATATAGCAAAATGGGATTTTTCCCATGTGGCACGAAGAGACGTTTTTTCGTCCGAGGAGCCGGAGGACTAAAAGTGTAAATCAAACTATTTACAACATTTGTACAATTACACAAGTGACCCTCCTACTAGATCCTTGAAGTTGCTTGTAGCAATGGCTTGAACGACGGCAACTTTGTTACTCGGTAGCTCACGGTAGATAGGGACATTGTGCAAGGATCACGGGGATATCAAATAAATCATGGGTGACCCGTGACACCCTCCCCCACTTGAACGGTTGACGTCCTCGGCAACTTTGCCCAGTATGCTTCAATTTCCTCCTTGAAAGCTGTCAAGTCTGCCTCCCGTTCCCAGCTGATCTCATCATCTCCAAGGCCTTTCCATTTCACCAAGTATTGCCTCTGCTGCTTGCGAGAAACCTTCTTGACACGGTCGGCCAATATGCATTCAACAGACTTCTTCCCCGCTTTGACCGTGATTGGTTGACGCTGAGACTCGTTTCTTGATGGATCCTCCTTGTCTGGGTTGTAAGGCTTTAAGAGGCTAACGTGGAACACCGGATGAACCTTGAGCCAAGATGGAGCATCAATCTTGTAGGCACACTTGCCAATTTTCTTTATGATGGTCACCGGTCCCTCATACTTACGCACCAGCCTTTTATCTCTTCCCCTCAAGTATTTTCGCTCATCAGACTTGAGTTTGACAAGGACTTGATCACCCGCTTTGAACTCCAATGGTCTCCTATGCTCGTCAGCCCATTTCTTCATCTTGCTCGCTGCCTTTTCAAGATAGGCACGAACAAGGTCATGGTTCCTCTTCCATTCCCTGGCAAATTGGAAAGCTCTTGGTGACTTCCCTTCATAAGGCCCTTCCACTGTGTGGGGCAACAGTGGCTGCTGTCCAGTGACAATTTCAAAGGGGCTCTTGCCCGTAGAGCTACTCCTTTGAGAGTTGAAACATAGCTGAGCTACATCAAGGAGTTCCACCCAATTCTTTTGGTTGGCATTGACAAAATGACGTAGATACTCCTGACGCATGTAGTTGAAACGCTCAGTTTGCCCATCTGACTCAGGATGGTAGCTTGATGACATATCAAGACTTGTGCCGAGTAGCTTGAAAAGCTCCGTCCAGAAATTCCCCATGAAACGGCTATCTCGGTCACTCACCAAGCTCTTTGGTACTCCCCAGTACTTGACAATATGCTTGAAGAAGAGTTGGGCCGTCTCCTCCGCTGAAATGTACTTAGGGGCTGCCACGAATGTTGCATACTTTGAGAACCGGTCCACCATAGTCACGATGGTACCGATATCTCCCACTTTAGGCAAGCTCGTAATATAGTCAAGCGACACACTCTCCCATGGCCGTTTAGGCACGGGCAACGGCTCAAGCAACCCTGCCTTCTTCTTATGCTCTGGCTTATCCTGCTGGCAAATGAGACAAGTGCGTACATACTCGACAACATCATCGCACATTTGGGGCCAATAATAACCTTGTTTCAACAAGGCAAGAGTACGTTCCTCCCCTGGATGTCCTGCCCAAAGTGTATCATGACACTCACGAAGGAGTGTTCTCCTCAAGTCACCAGCCTTGGGCACAAAAACGCGATTGCCTTTGGACATGAGCAACCCGTCTTGCAACCAAAACTGGCGTGTTTTGCCTTTCTTGACAAGGTCTATAAGATTCACCGCCATAGTATCCTTGTCTAGATTGGCCTTGATTTTATCCCAGAGGGAGTTGTTGGTAAGAAAGAACTAGGAACAGCAGTACGAAGACATGGGAGATTCCGTGGAAGTAGAGAAATGCACTGCACCGAGTTTGGGGTAAAGAGTACGAGTGGGAAGAATAGGCATCATGGAGAAGTAAGGGAACATCAAGTTCCTGCACGCTTTGCTCCCTTTGTTTCCTCCGAACTACAGATCCTTTCTTGCTTGCTTTGGGCATATCCTTCAAGAGATCAACCAATACGCATACTCTAGCAACACTAGGCCTTGTAAGATTTCTGATTGGGGCGTCCATTGTAAGAACTCAGCCGGAACCTCAATACTGTGTAGTACCCGCAGAATTATTACATGTAGTCTTAGGGTCTAGTTTAGTGATAGAGGTAGGTCAGCTTGGTTCGCTGTAGCTCTAAAATCCCGGTGATGAAGCAAATAGGGTGTGATAACATTCAGACCTCTCTGAGACTAAGAGGGGCTGGTTACAGGAGGTCTTCCTGGAAGCCTTGTCACATTAACCCAAATTACTATCGTCACTGGTTTCGGCACATTCTTGTCACCCTCTCTCCAGGTGGTATCCGTCCTATGCCTTTATCAGTCTGGTTAGGCTTTCCGGAAGGTTTTCTGGTAAGCTGTTATCAGATTGGTATGGTCATATGGATGTTAGTTGAGAGCTGTAAGCCCGATTGGGGTTACGTAGAGAGACTTATAGAGGATCTCTCTCGCCAGCTCGACGACGATGCTTCTTTCTTTTGGCTCGCTATGAGTCCCTAGCGTGACCTCTTTCTCCTATCTATCCTATTCTTTCCTATCTCCCTATCCGCTCTCCTCGCCTTCACAAGCTTCTTCTCTCCTCGCCTTAAAAGTCGAGTCACTCCGCCCCTCTAATTAACATTTGACTTTCAACTCCGCTCCCCCCTTGCTTTAGTAGGAAGGAACCGAGCTTCAATGAATCTTGCTGTCAGGAAAAAACTACGAGTCAACGAAGGAAGGAAAGAAAGCCACTCAATCAACTCTAGAGGAAGCGCCTAAAAGAAAAGCGTATTCCTGAGGTGAGTAAAGTAAAGTCTGATTTCGAAACTTCTTACAGGCAGGAGTCACTAACTATATATGTATGATAGCTGTAATTCGCCTTTGGACATAAGAGATAGGGGATAGAGAGCCCGTCCTAAGACTCCAAGAACTAAAGGAATGCTAGACTGAAGAACGTTATGCTTTGCTCTCTCTCTCCTCAGCACTTCGATAGCAGCACTATTCGATTAGCTACAGGAACAGCAAAACCAGGTTGATAGAATCGAATCTATCTAATCTCTCATTACCTTCTATTACCATCAGAGAGCTAAGGAGGTATAAAGAAAGATAGCTATCCCTAGAAGATAATCGTCTTCGTCTTCTCGTCTGCTCTAGAAAACTACAAACAACTACATCAACAACCCGAATAAAGAGAAAAAGAAAAAAAAGGCTATAAGTAGGCCGTTTGCTATAAGGGCTGCTCACCTTTATACGGCTTGGCTTCGCTATCGCTCCTATGTAGTGGTATAGTATTCCTGCCATACCAGAATGCCTATTATCTAGTGCGTTAAGCTTCGCCAGAAGCAAGCAAGACGAGGTAGCTTCGTAGACAAGGCTCGTTCCGTACTTGACTTACGAGCTCGTGCCCGCCCCTCTCTCGTCAGGGGCTTATGCACTCCACTTGCTGTCTACTAAACGAGCGTTAGAGCGAGCGAGCGAAGCCTTCCATTTAGTGGCTTCCCTCCCTCACCCTACTCTTTCATTTCCGCTTAAGCTTCCCCGGTTTGGTTGGTTTGGGGGATTAATTGATTAGATACCCGAGAACCGTAATCTTTCCTAGGAACAGCTTCTACGACGATAGGCGTAAAGGCATGATTCGTTCCACAAATCTCACTGCACTGACCATAGTAAACTCCTTCTCGTTGTACCGAAATAGAGGTCTGATTTAAACGACCAGGTACAGCATCACATTTGACACCTGAGGAAGGTACAGCCCAACTATGAAGTACATCCGCAGATGTGACAATAATACGTAGATGAGTTTTGGCTGGTACAACGACTCTATTGTCCACTTCTAATAAACGTGATTGACCCAATTCTGGATCATCTTCTGGAATCGTATAACTGTCAAAAGTGAGTGACTGTTCATCGGAACTGTTATAGTCCGAATACTCATAAGTCCGATACCATTGATGTCCAATAGCTTTGATAGTAATGGATGGATCGACTACTACCTCGTCCATTGAGTATAACAGAGCAAATGATGGTATAGCAATGAACATCGGGATGATACTAGGAAAGATGGTCCGAATAATCTCGATAGTAGTTCCATGAACAATCCTTTGCGGGATTGGATTTTTTTGATAGTGGAAATGCCATAAAGCGCGAACCAAGACCCGTGATACGAAAACCAAAATCAGAATGAGGAAGAAAAAGATATCGTGATGTAAGTCTATGATTCCTTGCATCATAGGTGTTGCTGCGTCTTGAGATCCTAATTGCCATGGTTCTGCTGCATCACAAGAAGCTGTAGGAATAAGGCCACCATCAGGTGGAGTAGGCACACTCCCATGAGCAGTAGGCTCGGGAGTGGGCGCGGGTGGGATGTCCCCCTTAGCTTCGACATCCGCCTTAGAAGCAGGAACATGAAGGGGAACATGAGCAAGAACAGGGTTAGCTTCCACGCGAAAGCCCCACCAACCGCTCTCAACCTTGGGAGCAAGGCCTCGGTCCTTAGTGATTAAATCGTAGGCGTTCTTTGCCCTCATTTGGTTTGACCATCCCATCCACCCATAAAATGTCAATATGATACCAACAACAACTATCAAGAAATAAAAGTTTCTATCACGACTAAAAAATTCCTTAAGATTCTTATATAGACTGTCAGCATTCTCCTTCCTCATTTCCGCAATCATCTGCTTGATTTCAGCATTCTCCTTCCTCATTTCCGCAATCATCTGCTTGATTTCAGCATTCTCCTTCCTCATTTCCGCAATCATCTGCTTGATCATTTCATCCATCATTTGGTTTGGTTCATTCTTTGACAGTTCTGCTTCCCGCCTTTTTTGACCCTTCTGGGGGGCCGCCTTGCGCAGCTTTAGAAAGGAGAGAATTTCTGAAAGTCACTCTCTCCAACCTTTTCTATCTATCCTTAGAAGTAGGGCGAGAAAAAGTCAATATGATATTTGCGTTGATTTTTCCAACGAAACTAAGCGCTTTTTTTTCTTTCTCATTCGGAAGGGCCCCGTATAGTTCTATTTTGGGGCGTAACGTTGTTCCCTCGACTGACCGAGAAAAACAAGTTCCAGAGGCTCATATCGATTTGGGTTTTTCCGCACCATATTTGGATCTGCCTCTTCTTCGATCCGGAATTCCCAGCAAATCCTTGACTCCTCGAATACAATGGAATTTCACACCTGGCAAATCTTTCACTCTACCTCCTCTTATTAAGACCATAGAATGCTCCTGCAAATTATGACCTTCGCCTGGGATGTAAGCAAATATATCATGTCGATTGCTCAACCGTACTTTGGCTATCTTACGTAGAGCTGAATTAGGTTTTTTCGGTGTTCTCGTTGAAACACGCAGGCATACTCCTTGCTTCTGGGGACATTGATCCAAAGCTCGAGTACGGTCCGTGCGCCGTTTTTCTTCTCTACCATGACGAATCAATTGATTTAATGTGGGCATCGCTTTTTCCTTTGTCCTTCCCCCTATTTTTGCCCTCTCACTAGTGGTTATTCCCAATCCAAAGCACCCCTTTTCCATTCATAGAGAAATCCAATCGTCAAAATCAATAAAAAGGCCATCATGGACCAAAATCCAAACAGATCAATCTTGTTGAGAGAGACTGCCCAAGGAAAGAAAAAGGTGACTTCCAGATCAAAGATAATAAATAAAATGGAAACAAGATAAAATCTTATATCAAAGCGACTTCTGGCATCACCGAAAGGATCGAAACCACATTCGTAGGCCGACAATTTTTCTGGGTAGGTCGAACTATTGGAAGAAAATAGAAAAGGAACACCGAGTAAGATCAAAGAAACTAGCAGACTAATCACTAAATAGATACAAATAGGTGCAAATTCGAACATCACCACAGCCCACTTGGTTATTTCGCTCCTTGCTGGCGGAGCGGTATACCGAAAAAAAGAAAGAAGCCCTTTATCGGATTTGAACCGATGACTTAAGCCTATTTCTTAGGGCGTTTAAAGAGCATGACTCTTTTTTTTTTTATTCAAGAAAAAAGTGACTTAAGGAATCTCAAATATAGCTCGCGAAAGCGACTTTCGTTTACTTACGCAATTAGTAGGGAACAGAGCAGGCCCCAACAAGCCAGTTTCCAGGGATCGTCTCCCACCGAGAGTCGCCGAGTTATTCACTACATTGGGTTAGAGGTTTCAGTCATCTCTTACGACATTTCGACTTGACCGTGAAATCGGGTAGCTATCGATTGGCGACTACGAGAGTAGAGCCAAGGGCAATCAAGAAAGGTATCCCGGAAAGGAAGGTATGTATCCCAGAAAGGCAAGCCGGAGACGACATTGCGATTGAGAATGGAAAGCAGGGGAAAGCCCAGAGGAAGAAGAAATAACATTCCATGCTGCGAGGCATCGCTGATAACATCGCCTGTTGTACAGTTGCTGTAGCCTAGGAGCCAACCTAGCTAAGGCAATATCCCAAAGTAGGGGCAGCTAACTGTGTAAATAGAACCTCCTGCTGCTAGTTCTGCTGTTGCTAGTGCTAAGTAGTGACTTCCTGCATCTCCTGCTGCTAAGGTTAGGTAAGTCAGGTAGTTACTGGAGCGAAGTCTCCCTTCTAATCCGATCTCTCCTTTAATCAAACTGGTCAGACTATATAGGCTAATTAGCTGCCTTTTAGTCTGATTATGTGTTCTTTCTTTCTTGTCTTTTCCGGGTCTTATCCGAGATCAAATCTTAACAGTGACATCCAATCAGAAACTACACGAAAGTCTAGCCTTTTGAATGGGAAGTTACCCTATTATAAGGAAGCTATAAGGCTTGGAGTTCCCGATGCGTCTATCCTCGCGGGCAGGGCTCCTGCTGTTAGGTCTAGGTCAAGGGTGAGACCTAGGGGAAGAGTCATAATAGTCGTCGGATTGGGTGTAACAAGTCTTCAATCTCTTCTACGGCCATGATAGCCTATCCAAATCTTTCACTTCGACCTAAGTCAGCAGCTAAGGAGAGTTCTTGCAATGGTCAGGCTAGCTACGGCAAAGGCAATGGGAATAATAGATATCAGGGCTTAAACCTCAATACATCGATACTAGCATTCGTTCGCCCCAACCCCTCATTCAATAAAAATAAGAATCATGAAGAAGATTTGCTCTCTTGTAAGAATCCACTTCTGTCACTCATGCAAGAGAATGAGATTCATACTTTATTGCAGAATGTTCTGCTTCTCTAATGTTATAATAAAGCTGCCCACTTAGTGACATAAATTACTAGATCGATCTATTACATGAATTATTTGAATCAGCTAAACGGGTCATGATCTCCAACATCCGGGCAAGCAGCAAGCAAACTCAATCCCCAAGCCATCGACAAAGTCAAGGAGAGGCCCTTGGGTAGGCTCTTTCGAATGACCCTCGCCAGCGATGACATAAAGAGAAGTGTTGATTAGAGCCGGTACTACTCGGTAGCAGGACATTTTATTCAACAACGGATTGTGTAACAAAGAAGAGGTACCAGAAGAGGTTGTTATTGGGCTTGGCCCTTTCTCATAATAGGCTAGCGCGGCTCCTTCGCTTTAGTTAAGAAACTACCATTTGGCTATGCCTCCACGGCCTTTTCTCCTCAGAGTGAGTGGGACTTGGGAAGAAATCCAAGCCAGCCTTCTCTAGAGCAAGTGAAATTCTGTGAAAAGAGTGAAGAGCCCGAAACGGAGTCAACAGACAGACCGAAGACGGAACGAGTTGGCCGAGGTGGACGAGACGGATGTACGAACTGGGTAGGAGACGGCACTCCTCTATTTAGGAGATTTTCTTCGTGAATCGATCAACGAACGAGAAAGCGTTCAGTCAATTGGTCAACTTAGTGGTCTTAGACCTCCCCTTTGCTGTGACAAAGGGTTTCACCAGCGCCCGCAACAACAAGAAGAAAGAGGGCCGCGGGCATACCAATGATGAAGCGAACAAGCTCGCGAATGAAGTGGTAGTCGAGCTCAATATGCTTGGGTTCCAAAGCCCCTTTATGTTAAGGTAAGGACTTCGGGCATGGCCAGCTCCCTAAACGAGAAACCAGAACTACCGGATGTGCCAGCAGGTAGTACCTTACTTTCTTCGTGGCCCATACTAGCCCATTGGCTACCTATAGGATTGGCTTCAGTTTCACGTAACCTGAAAGAATTAGTTAGCCTTTTGAAGCAAGCTTGACAACTTTCTAAACGAAATATCACACGATACGAAAGATCACGAAATATTCCATTTTTCGCTCAGAAAGATTACTGATCCTTCGGAAGATCCCATTTTGGAGAGAAAGTTGACCACTTCACTGGGAAGTTCGAAGAAAGAAAAGCGGGCGGCGATCGAAATATAATAGAAGGCAAGCGAGGAGAGGGTGAATCTCTTGAGTCTCGTTTAGCGAAGCTTGGCCTTCATTGTCACATTTTATTGGATGGGAAATAGTGTGTATAGTCGAGACAGCAGATATGACTCAAGAACAGGTATCCTGCTACTTGGCTTTGCCAAACCTAAATGGAATTCATTACCTTATCAGAACGGAAACTTCGGACTCATCAAGGCCAGGAATGGAACTTTCGGACTCAAAAGTACAGGACCAGGAAATGCTTCGGTTCGGGCATCTGTGGCGAGGGCATTCGTAGTTGATTTGCTAAACCGAACGGGACGTGAACGAAAAATGGTTGATTTCGGTCATAGAAAGTGCCCCATAGGGCCTATCAATAGAAGTTAGAGCGGCAACTGCAACTCCTGGCCTGGCAATCCCTTACTACGATTGAGCTCGCAGAACAGGAAGCACGCTTTGGAACTTGGGAAAGATTACGAAAGAAGGCGGTTGGTTTGACCAAGAAAGGCATGGGAGTCGTCCCAAAGTAGAAAGATTCGTCGCACCTACGTCGAAAAGGTGCAATTCAAGAGTCATTCAAAAGAACATATTGTTGTTCCTTGAAGCATCAACACTAAAACGGGACGTGGCGTGAAGAAAGCAAACCATGAAATGCAAGAAAAGAGGAAGTTTTCGAGATCCGGGCAGCCAAGGCGGTTCCAAGTCCGGGCTTTGATTCTTATTCTAGGGGTGGTTCTTCCACTAGTGGTGGCCAAGGACCCACAAATGTTGGTGCGGAATACGGAGGAATACAATGAAAGAAGAACAAAGACCATTACAGAATTCGGGGAATGAAAACTCAGAAGATAGACCAGGTCATCCTTGCGAGCTGCAGTTGACACGGGATGATTGACCGGGTCCCATTCTTTATCAAGAAGAGTCTTTCTTTCATTTGGCCTTTCAGTTGTTCCAGATCTGATTCTATCTGATGGACCCGGGTTTCTCCTATCCTGACTCTTTTCTTTTTCTGGAATATGCCTCCTACAGGTTGCCTTCCTTTTCGCGGCTGACGTTTCTGTCGACCTTTGCTCATCTCCATTTATCATGTTCACACTTGGGAATTCAAATGCATGTGGGTCTTCCAGGCGTGCCTCTGAGAGCCATTCCCTGAGTGATAATGTTCGTAGAGGGTTCCAAACCTCTTTGTCTTTTGACCTTGCTCCCCGAAGCTGGGATTTTAGAGCATTCCCCATTTTGGCCTTTCTGAGACATGTTGGTCCTTCGAGGCACTGGACTGGTAGCTGTATTTGCCATCGATGTCTGACCGATTGCCGTTATCATGTTGACGTCTCCATCCGGTGGGCACGATGGGAGGATGATCGAGGCTTGAATATCTCGGATAAAGGACGTAGTAGTCGAACTTTCCAGAGTGTTCTCCAAGTAGACCGACTTCAGGATCCCCATTCTCATACCTTTTGCGCAGAAGCTAAGCTGCTGAGAACTCTTTTTCTTATGAGGCTTGGCCTGTGCAGGAGGACTTTGATTGACAGAAGAGAGGGAGAGACTGCCTGTAATACCTATATAAGAGAGCCTGGTTGGGAGATAAAGCTCGAAAGCTCAGGAGACGGAATGGAAGATATAGGGATGGCAGTTGACAGCTTGAAGGGATTGAGTAGGAGATTGGTTACCAGGTAAGATTGCAGGAGAGAGATTCAATGCCGGTTCTTGAGATCGAGGTGAAGGTTGAAAGGACTGGATTAAGGGAATGGCAGATACAGATATCGAGGGTTCAATGCCTTCAAAGGCCCACCCTGTTGTTAATATGTATACAAGTTAAGTGATACTGTAGCTAGTGGATCGGGCAGAATTGAGTTCATAGCTTGTGAGTGGATCATGACTACTCGGGTCGACTGCTTCCTCTCGACACGGATGGCTATCCGGTGCAGCTTCTAAAGGTTTGTTTACTTGGGCAGCACGCACTCTAAAGATTGCATTCCAAATCCTTCTCTCGACGCCCCGATTTACAGCTTTCATCCCCTTTCTTTGAACTTTGAATAGGCAAGTCCTCTATCCTGTCCCTCGCCTAGGCTCCCCTAATTAGCTGCACCCTCGCCCTCTTTCTCTCTTTTTATTATTGGGTTGATAGGAGCAGCGATTGGACATTGTAGGGAATGTTGGCGTACCCATTAGCTCCAGAAGGAGAAGACGTGCCTTCTATATCCCACCTGTAGGCAGTCTTTTCTCCCTCTGGTCTATGGTATTCTACTTTACCCAGAAATATCTGTACTTGAGTTCCTCTACATAAGAAGAGGGACTACTTTCACACGTATGTAGGAAAGATACTACTTAGCATTGTCCTAGCAAGTGAGCTCTTGTTGGGATTTCTTTTATTCTGTTTCGGGGTGTGTCAAAGTAAAGGAGCTCAGGTTCGCATCCGCTAAGGTAAGCTCGCACTGACATGGTTTAGAGCGTAGATTGGAGATCACTCCACTCCTTACTACAACATAAGCTGTCCCCACAAGGTATCTGTCTCTTCCCGAGTAACTGTGACCTTACCATTAAAGGGCATCAATTACATAGGAAGCATTTGGACGAGCAGCTGTTTGCTTATGCTAAAAAACGGGACCTGGAGAGCTAGGTAGCATCATCTAGAAAGCCGGTCTCAAGCAAGCCATGAAAGCAAGAAAGAAGTAAGGGCGTAAACGCGGCCGGGGCTTTCAAAAGAAAAATCCAGGCAAGCCTCAAAATCCATAGTCGAGAGACAGAGAAGGGCATTTAAAGTCTTTTCCGATGAGCACGGGGGTTGTCGGTCTGAGACTCAGTAGTAGAAGACTTAATATAAAAGAGGAATTTCAAGGCGGATCTCTATCTCAGAAGGGCGGCGAAGGGATTCAGAAGACCGAGTCAAGCGACTAAAGCGACTACCATACATAGAGCTGGAAGCTGCACTAGTGGACGGAGAAGGAAGTAAAGCCTGAACTGGATGTGGAAACGGAACTGTACAGGAAGAAGAATCGCCCTACTTTATTACGGCCTTTCCCTCAGCCTCTGTAGCTAGGTTTTTCTCCCAAGTCTTGCATTTCTTCCTAAAGTGAGGACACTGCCCCGGTTACCCGGATCTGGCTTTCCGGGGTTGCCTATCCGGTCTGCGAGTCAGTCTTCCCTAGGGGGTTCGTTTTTTTATGTCAATAAGCATGATTTCTTGAGTGCCCCGTTAGCTCCATAAGGTTGTTAGCTTGCCTGCCCTCCATTCCCGCCTGCCTGTAGGAAGGGTTGGGCTAAGGTCAGCCCTCCCCTCTCCTAGTAGCTCTTGAGGTAGCCCAAGTGCTCTCTTCCTGCCTAAAGGCATAAATGGAGTAATTCCTCTTCTAGCTAGGCGCGTGTATCTGTCCAAGAATTGCTCTCTGCCCGAGTGACTTAGAATAGAAAGCTTGGTAGTTCCTGCTTAGCAGGTGGATTCTCCCTTCGCCACCAGATGAATAATTAGCAGGAGATATCGAGAATCCCATAGAACCTTTGGAGTCAATACCTTCTTCTGATTCTGCGGGTCTTTTCTTATTCAACTCAACCAATGTTGAAATCCCTTCTCTCCCACTGAGCTACTGAGGAACACCGGTAGATTAGATCTCTGTTGACTCTTTACACCTGAAAGGCAAAGTTATAGCCTGTTTACCCTCCTTTAGGCCCTGCGCTTACTCGAGCTCCTCTAGCTATAGACGGAGCTCCCCCTCGCTTGCTCATGAGAAAGAGGCCCTAGGAGCATTTCTCAATAAATAAATAAAGAATTCTATTTCCCCGCCTACAGATAGAATACCAGGCTTAGCTAGCCTATCTGTCTATAACCCTGACGCAAGAGGAAGCATGCCTGAGCTAACACAAGGCAAGAGCAAATGAAGTTGACGTCTGCGTCTGCTGCTAGAGGATCGGCAGCTCTATAACAACCTAGCCGCTTACTGGGATAGGAACTACTAGGATAGCTACCATACTACAGGTAAGACATCTTTTTTCTCCTTGCTTCCATACCTTGTCCTTCCTTATCCCTATCTATCTTACGCTCAACGATAGAAGCCACCACTCCCAAAGGAAAGACATCCAAGAGGAGACAGCTAATCTATTCCTTGCCGCCCTTCTCCTGAGCTTGCTCTATCCATATAGATAAGACGAAAAGACAAAAGAAGAATGATACCTAGGGGAAATTGAAGCACTAGAAGGAGTACCGCCAAAGGGAAGTCAATCGCTTTCTTTATCTATTGCTTCTTTGGTTAATGCAGTTGGAGTATGAAACCGAGGAGAGAACAACAGAGGAAACCGATTATCCGAAAGATGCATTCCATCGAAATAGCGTAAGAGATGATTGATTCGATAAAGCAATCGAGCATCGGTAGCTGACAGAAATAGCTAAGACATTCTGTTCTGTCCACCCCAAGACATGGCAGGCTAAGAGAAGGCCCTAACTAAGTGGCTCGGCCCCCAGAGGTGTTGCGGATGTAGGCTACTGACGATCGATCAATCATGTCACTATTATATATACGCAATTTCAAATCAGATTTGAGAATCCAACAGAGAAGGACATAATAGAATAGATAGGGTCAGTGCGTTTAGTTCGGAAACCAACTAAGAGTAACTACGTTTGAATGTTTAGTGCTTGTAGCAACTAGTCGTAAGAAGTCAACAATCCATCAAGCGAAGGCGCAGAAGTCAGACCGTGTAGCTAAAGCACGCCGGTAACTGGTATTTCAATCCAAAATTTCATTTCATGAACCTGCTGTTAGGTTTAAGTGGGGTCATATGAGAAAAGAAACCCTTGGATTTGGGCACCATATCGCAACTTTCAGTAGAGGAACGGGGAAGCTTTCTACTTATTCATGAAATCAACCGACCCAGCCTCTTTATTCTATGCTCGGAACCGGAGCTGGAAGACCAGGAAGGGGAAAAGGCTTGGGGCCATAAACAAAGGAAATGAATAGGCAAGGGAAAGAAAGGTGTTCACCGGGAAGAGAGAGACTAAGTATCAATCCTTGGTCGTCAAATGTCGGAACCCCCGCTTAAGCACGTACACCGCCATGCACTTACCTGAACCACCATGATTAAGGGAGGCAAAGGCCTTCGTCTAGCCCACAACCATCATCCAATGAGAATTTGCATGTAGTTTCTGGTCAATAATGGAAGCAATCATCCCTGTCTTTGTTGCAATTATCTCTCTAGCCCTGATTCCAGTTCTTAATACTGGCGAAACCCATACGTATGGACCGAACGGACACGAAGAAAATGCATGACTAGGAGTCAAGAGGTTCAATCCCTGATCGATCGGCAGGCAGGGTTCAGTTCTTCCATCCGACCCGCCCTTGAAAGAAGTGATGTAAGCTTCGATTCGAACTACCTCCTATCCGTAGATAAAACATTCGTTGTTCCAACCTCTCGAGAAAGATGTGTTTGGGATGGACGACAGACATTGCCGCCAGAGACGGATAGAACAGGAAGATAATAGTATTGCCCCACCTTCCTATTCGAACTTCTTCCCCATTCCCTCGGGTTGTCCACTTGGTGCGAGTTCATCGAGAATTCGTGCCAATCAACTCCTTCCAGAGGCTCAGTGGATCTTGCCCTTCCCTATTTCCTGTTGCCCTTTTCTCAACGGGCCTTATGGTAGGTCCTTTCGCTCTTCTATTGAGCAACTCGGTGGGAATTTCTCCTTCTTTGTCCGACGCCTTATTCACTTTCACTAAGACTGGAAGTCGTTTTCCCCCCTTTCCATTCGTTACGTTCAGTTTCCTCTGTTCTCTTCGCGGTGGCATTAGTTCTTGTTGTTTATGAACTATAGCAACCTGCGCTAGCTTCGCCGTTTTAGCAACAAAAGGAATCATGCTCTGATCTTTTGATTTGTCACTCCTAAAGCGACACGATCTCACGCTCCCCGTGTGCCCCTTTTTTGTTGTTTTCCTCGAGCCCAAATGCTATGTCTTTGGGGCCTTTGCTCGGCTAAAGTGAGTGGATGCCTTGTTTAGGCAATAACGATTTGGGAGAATTGGGCATGTTCAGTAGGCTGGGACTGAAAGAGGTAAGAACTGATTGACTTAAGCGAGTAAGGAAGTCGTTTCTGTAAGCTGTAGTAGTAACCTTCCTTTCTGCGCTGGTAGTTGAATAAGGAAGAGTGTCCACCAGACGCCCGGATTTCATTCCATCTTCTACACGTTCTCCAACAATTACCAGGTCAGCAAAACTGGATGTGGTGGGCGATCCATTTTTGTTCTAGATGTTTCCCACTTGCTAGGTTCCGCCCGTGCCTTTTATATAATTGGGAGTACGCATGTTGTTATAGTAGGATTAACGATCGTGGGTCCATGGCTTTTCGCTGCCCAACTCCAGCTCGAAATCACTTCAATCGGATCGGGAAATGGACAATAATAGAAGGAAGCGGGGGAGCTAAATATTGCAGTTTACATCCCTCTTCGGCACGCACAGTAGTATGCTACGATTCCAACCAGAGTCTCCCAGCTTGCCGCCGTTGATCCAGCTTATCTAGTTGGTGGAGTTGGACCAGTAGCTGTAGCGGGGTCAGTAGTCTCATTTCCAGATACAGATCGTGATCCAGATCCCGTTGCAGAGCTAGAAGTAGATCCTGTCGATTCGGTTGGTTCAGGAGATGCAGTCGATGGAGCAGGAGATTTCAATGAAGCAGATGTTTAAGCACCATAGGCAAAAGTCTGTGGTCAGTAAATGGGCTATGTCTTTATACAAAGGAGAGTGGTGATAACATGCTATGATATAGATTTCTTCCTCTGCTCCCGGATTCTCTTCTCCATCAGTCTGTATTGCTTTCCACAGCTTGTATATTAGTTTCAGCCATCCGTTTTTCCAGCCCTTTATTCACTTTGTGAGTTTTTTCACCATATAATATTCTTGGATCTTGGTGATCCACTTCCCTCACCTGCCATCTGCTTCAAGTTGACATAGCATATCCTTGATTGAAATGTGAGGCACAAAAGTAGTGATTTGGGCCTGCAAAATGTATTCTTTGAAGGACTTCAGGGCTTTGACCAAGGCGTAGGCCTACTTCTCCATAATGGTCTAATCCTGCTCTGCATATCGAAGGGACTTGATGATAAAGGCAATGCTCATAGCCTTCATAATTTTGTTGTAGGAGGATTGCAGCTATGGTGTGCTCAAACGAAAAGGGAAATCTCCTCTCCCTTATGGTCTGATGAAACGGGATAGGGCTGGATACCGAACGTTGGGCTCATTGAATCATAAGCGATCTCGTAGATTTGCCTGGTAAGTATGGGTCTATGAACCTGGAGTGGTGGTTTGGGAGAGGGTATCCTCTCAATCCATACCTCAAAGGTCGGATTATAGACACCCTTCGAAATGAGCTTAGACCGAAACAACTAAAATGAGTGCCAGATCCGCTCCTTTTCGAAGGTGGTATAGAAATGCTTGAGCGAACATTAATCCGTAATTGGGTTAATCAATGGCTTAAGTATGTATTCTGGTACCATACTATCATATTCAATTTCATGATGATACACCCTTGGAAGACTTCTTTGAAGGCCCGGTCGTTGAAACCTCTTGGCTTCTTCTCAACCAAATGATATTAAGAAGTTTGGTCTGCTTTGGAAGTGTTTCGACATCGTGGCCAAAAGAGGGCTAGGTTGGCGTCCGCCTATTCTGACAGACGCTCTTATTGCTTTCCCTGGTTGGATCTTCGGAGGGTAGAGAATTTATGATGGCTCCTGTCGAGCTGATAACTCGGCGGGTTAAGAACAATAAACAACCTGACGCTGAAAACGACCTGACGCGCTTTGGCTAATAAGCTCCTACGCTTGCAGGGTTCAAAATAAGAGTTTGCTCCGTTGTCGTATCCTTAGTAGAACTCGCACGGGAATACCAGTCGCCGAGGAGGAAGATAGTTTCTAGAGGAATAACAGCTGACGAAATTCATGCTTGTGCGGAAGCTTACCCTCACCTATTGTATGCCCAGATGGAAAGTCATGCTCAACCTCTCAAGGGTTTCGTTACAGGGACTGGACTAGGAAGAATGAAACAAGGAGCGCTATTCCCCGCCTGAGTTGCGAGGGAAGCAAGGGTTAGGAAGCAAAGATAAAGCACCAAAGTCTAACCCTTAGAGTGGACTTTGTCTGAGCATTTGACAGACAAAACGTCTATCGAAAAGGCCATGGAGCTTGGAGTGGAAATCCAAGAAGAGGAGCCTAACTCCGCGAGTGACTCGGAAGAGGTACAAAAAGTGCAAGGCATGGATGAGGACATCTGCGACCTCACTCATCTCTTCGAAACCATGGATCTGGAAGTCTTTCTTCTGGAAAGAGACGACGAGCGTCTACCCGAGCAAACGACCAGGGTTGAGTTTGTCGAATCGGTTAGCGCCTGCGTGTCCCTACGATCAGGGTGAGGAGAAGTTTCATTGCTTACTTGTTAGAGTTAATAAGTCGAATTCACCATTATTGCATGCAAAACAGACAAGGCGATAGGTGCCTGGCCATCAACTCATTCTCGTAAGAGACGCCGGGAGATACAACTTTAGGTTCTTCCGCGACCTCGAAAGAATCATAACGAAATGGATCCTAAAAG